AAGAGGAGTAGTTATGAACCCCGTAGACCATCCCCATGGGGGTGGGGAAGGAAGGGCCCCAATTGGTAGAAAAAAACCCGCAACCCCTTGGGGTTATCCTGCGCTTGGAAGAAGAAGTAGGAAAAGGAATAGATATAGTGATCGTTTTATTCTTCGCCGCCGTAAATAGGAATTTGGATATGGAAAAGAAAATCGAATCGATAAGAATCCATTCGATTTTCTTTCGTTCGTTTCTTCGTTTCGTATTTACAAGTGTTCCTTGAACATTTCAAAACAAAAAGGGAATAAGAAAATTAGATTTGATTATGGCGCGTTCATTAAAAAAAAATCCCTTTATAGCTAATCATTTATTGAAAAAAATTGAGAAGCTCAATATGAGGGGAGGAAAGGAAATAATAGTAACCTGGTCCCGAGCATCTACCATTATCCCCACAATGATCGGCCATACAATTGCTATTCATAACGGGAAGACACATTTTCCTATTTATATAACAGACCGTATGGTGGGTCACAAATTGGGAGAATTTGCACCTACTCTTACTTTTCGGGGGCACGAGAGAAACGATAATCGATCTCGTCGTTAATGACGCAAAATAAGAGCTTCTCATTCATAGGCCGGAGGTAAAAATGTATGTCAAGTTGGAGAAAGGCAAAGAAGAACGAGCAAAAGCAGATATTAAAGAAAATCGCGAGAACGCGAGTACAAACTTTCGCGCAAGATATACGTATTTCAGCTCACAAGGCACGAAGAGTTATTGATCAGATTCGTGGACGTTCCTATGTGGAAACACTTACACTACTCGAGCTCATGTCCTACCGAGCATCTTATCCCATTTTTAAATTGCTTTATTCAGCAGCAGCAAGCGCTAGCCACAACCTGGGTTTCAACGAAGCTGACTCATACATTAGTAAAGCAGAAGTTAATGAGGGTTCTATTTTGAAAAGGTTAAAGCCTCGGGCTCGAGGACGTAGTTATCTGATAAAAAAACCCACTTGTCATATAACTATTGTATTGAAGGATAGAACCTTAAATGAAATGAGTACTGCTACTTCACTTCCTTAAAAAAAAATTAAGGTTAGAGGTCTTATATTATATATAATAAATAGAAAAATATCTATAGGAGAGAAAATATAGAAATGGGGAAAAAAATAAATCCACTGGGTTTACGACTTGGTACAATTCAAAGCCATCGTTCCATTTGGTTTGCACAATCAAAAAGTTATTCTAAAAGTCTTCAAGAAGATGAAAAAATACAATATTGTATCTATAATCATGTAGAAAAAAATAGAATAATATCCTCGGGTCTCGAAGGAAAAGGAATCTCCCATATAGAGATTCAAAAAAAAATGGATCTTATCCAGGTAATAATCTATGTGGGATCCAAAAATTACTTAATGGAGAGCCGAACACGAGGAATCGACGAATTACAGACCAATATACAAAAAAAAGAATTTATTTCCGTGAGCAAAAGACTTAACATTGCTATTATACGAGTTGCAAAACCTTATGCACAACCTACTATTCTTGCAGAACATATAGCTCTGCAATTAAAGAATCGAGTTTCATTTCGAAAGGCAATGAAAAGTACTATTGAATTAACTGAACAAGCAGATACAAAAGGAATTCAAATACAAATAGCAGGGCGTATCGATGGAAAAGAAATTGCACGTGTCGAGTGGATCAGAGAAGGAAGGGTTCCCTTACAAACTCTTCGAGCTAAAATTGATTATTGTTCCTATACAGTTCGAACTATTTATGGGGTATTAGGTATTAAAATTTGGATGTTTTTCGATGAGAAATAATAGAACTCTGATAAAAAAAAGCAAAAACAGTTTTATTGTTTTTATTTAAAAAAAAGAAGTCATTCTAATTCTTCATTTTATAGGGTTGAATAAAAATTTCATTTATCTTTTGTAATTTGTAACAATTGCTATGCTTAGTGTGTGACTCGTTGATATTTCTTTAGAATTGGGATTAACAAAACAATAAACATACTGGCTAAATCCCTAACTAATAAAAACTAGAGAACTAATAACCAACTCATTGCTTCGTATTATCGAGATCCGATAAATCAGTTACTATATGATTGATAATTCGTATAGTTGTAGCAACTACATTATGGATTTCTATCAAATAATAAAAGAAAGCGCAATCCAATTATGTATTGTGAATCAAAATAGAATAGAAGGATGTTGATAAGTGGAAAGGTGAGAGAAAAGTATCCGTAAAATAGCAATGATATAGGATTCCAATATGTATGGCCTACCTATTATCTCATAAAAAAGAAAATCAGTGTAAGAAAGCATAAAATTCCATTTATATGAATCAAAATTGGATCAATCATCCAGTTCATAGGATAGGAAAAAATAAATAGAGAGCAAAAAGTCAATAGAGACTGGGAATATTGACTCGGAAACAAATTGAATTAACAGTGAAAGCTCTACTGCATAATTCAGGGCTAGCCATTAATAGAGAAGCTGTGGGAACGACGGAACCTGTGACTGGAGAAAATTTATTTCTAAATAGAATAGAATCCTAATGATTCGTTGGGTGGGATGGCGAAACCAACCAGGAACCAATTTGTTTTTCCGAGAGGTCATGGATTTACCCCTTACGGATCAAACGTATAAAAGAGTTAATATTCGCCCGTAAAGAATAGCTCATTGGATTGACCTCTTTTTTGTTCGGCCGAGCCGATTCAACGAAAGGTTAAAAAAAAACAAGGATTCGGTATAAAAGTGAACGAGATTATTTTATAAATCGAACCAGACATCTTATAAAAATCTATGTCTATCTGTATATACATACAGACTCTCTATTTCCAGATGTATAACAAATACAAAAATGCAATTGTTGATTTTGAGTAAATCAATAAAAAACAAGATTTAGCGTCTTATTGATTAAATATAAGAAATACAGTTGAGCATTTTGCTATCGAGGAGCTGGATGAGAAGAAACTCTCATGTCCAGTTCTGCAATAGAGATGGGTTGGAGAAATACCCGTCAACTATAACCCAAAAAGAACCAGATTCCGTAAACAACATAGAGGAAGAATGAAAGGAATATCTTATCGAGGCAATCGTATTTGTTTTGGTAGATACGCTCTTCAAGCACTTGAACCCGCCTGGATTACATCTAGACAAATAGAAGCAGGCCGACGAGCTATGTCACGGTATGCACGGCGCGGTGGAAAAATATGGGTACGTATATTTCCCGATAAGCCCGTTACAGTAAGACCCGCGGAAACCCGTATGGGTTCAGGTAAAGGATCTCCCGAATATTGGGTATCAGTCGTTAAACCGGGCCGAATACTTTATGAGGCCGGGGGAATATCAGAAACTGTAGCTAGAGTTGCGATTTCAATAGCTGCGTCAAAAATGCCTATACAAACTCAATTTGTTATTGCAGGATAAGGATATTGAAACAAAAAAAAGCAATCCTCGGTTTTCTTTTTTTTTTGTTTCAAATTTCTATTTCTGGACAAAGAATATTTCTTTCTTTTTTCTTTCGCTCTTTGTTTTGTATCAAAATAACAGATTAAAAAATTATATGATTCAAACTCAAACCTATTTGAATGTAGCGGACAACAGCGGAGCTCGAGAATTGATGTGTATTCGAATCTTAGGAGCAAGTAATCAACAATATGCTAATATTGGTAATATTGTTGTTGCTGTGATCAAAGAAGCAGTGCCAAATATGCCTCTAGAAAGATCTGAAGTAATTCGGGCTGTAATTGTACGTACATGTAAAGAACTTAAACGCGACAACGGTATTATAATACGATATGATGACAATGCAGCTGTTGTCATTGATCAAGAAGGAAATCCAAAAGGAACCCGAGTTTTTGGAGCGATCGCTCGGGAATTGAGACAATTTAATTTTACTAAAATAGTTTCATTAGCTCCTGAGGTATTATAAATACTAGTTAATGAGATCATTATATATAATGTAAGTAGGATTAAGATATCTAAAATAGATCAATTATAGAAATGATGTCTCATGCATATCTCTTTTTTACGCGAATCCCTTTTTTTTATTCTTTCGTTATTTCTCTTTTTTTATAAAAAAAAAAGAATCAAAAGGAAAGAATAAAAAAAAAAGAAAACATGTTGATTATATTTTAAATAAGAAGCAATAATAATTCTAATTTGTCATGGGTAGGGACACTATTGCTGATATAATAACTTCGATAAGAAATGCTCATATGGATAAAAAAGGAACGGTTCAGATAACATATACAAATATGACCGAAAACATAGTAAGAATACTTTTACGAGAAGGCTTTATTGAAAATGTTAGGAAACATCAAAAAAATCGGAAAAATTTCTTGGTTTCAACCTTACAACATATAAGGAATAGGAAAGGAACAAATAGAACTTTTTTAAATTTAAAGCGTATCAGCCGACCGGGTTTACGAATCTATTCCAACTGTCAAAAAATACCTAGGATTTTAGGCGGAATGGGAATTGTCATTCTTTCTACTTCTCGGGGGGTAATGACAGATCGTGAAGCTCGACTAGAGGGCATTGGGGGAGAAATTTTGTGTTATATATGGTAATCTCTCTGCTCAGGTGTCTGAATTAGATCTCGATCTGCAACTTCTGATTTCTGATTTCTGAAAAAGAGAGGAAAGGCCGGTTGTCTAATATTATCCCTCCTCCATTAGTTGATACTTCAAGGAGGTTGCCTGGAATGAAAGAACAAAAATGGATTCATGAAGGTTTAATTACTGAATCACTTCCAAATGGTATGTTCCGGGTTCGTTTAGATAATAACGATTTTATTCTAGGTTATGTTTCAGGGAGAATCCGGCGAAGTTTTATACGGATACTGCTAGGGGATAGAGTCAAAATCGAAGTAAGTCGTTATGATTCAACGAGAGGACGTATAATTTATAGACTTCGCAACAAAGATTCGAATGATTAGGTACCTTTTTTTTGATTTCTTTCATGGTAAGAGGGATCGAATTCCAATTCGAGTTCAAAATTTCAAGAAACTAACTTTCTTCCAAAAAATAGATTCGGAGTTTAGGTAAGGAATAAAAAATATGAAAATAAGAGCCTCCGTTCGTAAAATTTGTGAAAAATGTCGTTTGATTCGTAGACGTGGACGAATTTTAGTAATTTGTTCGAACCCGAGACATAAACAGAGACAAAGATAATTTTTATAAAAGGAATTCGTCAAGGGATCCGATATACAAATATAAATGAAATATTTGCTTTAATATCAAATGGCCGTATATTTATGACTCATACTTAATAAGATAAATAAGATATAAGATAAATATAAGATAAGATGAAAAAAAATATATATATATGACAAAATCTATACCAAGAATTGGTTCACGTAGAGCTGGGCGTATTGGTTCACGTAAAACTGGACGTAGAATACCAAAAGGGGTTATTCATGTTCAAGCGAGTTTCAACAATACCATTGTGACTGTTACAGATGTACGAGGTCGAGTCCTTTCTTGGTCCTCTGCCGGTACTTGTGGATTCAAGGGCACTAGAAGAGGGACGCCTTTTGCAGGTCAAACCGCCGCGGGAAATGCTATTCGTACAGTAGTAGATCGGGGTATGCAACGAGCAGAAGTCATGATAAAGGGTCCTGGTCTAGGAAGAGATGCAGCATTGCGGGCCATTCGTAGAAGTGGTCTACTTTTAAGTTTCGTACGTGATGTAACCCCAATGCCACATAATGGGTGTAGGCCCCCTAAAAAAAGGCGTGTGTAGAAATTAGAATTGAACATATTTCAAGAGAAATAAATAATGATTTTAAAATAAGATTAATATATAATGATAATGGTTCGAGAGGAAATAGCAGTATCCGCGGTGTCCCCGCGGTGGAAGTGCGTTGAATCAACAAGAATAGACAGTAAGCGCCTTTATTATAGCCGTTTCATTCTGTCCCCACTTATGAAAGGTCAAGCAGATATGATAGGTATCGCGATGCGAAGAGCTTTACTTGGAGAAATAGAAGGAACATGTATTACACGTGTAAAATCTGAGAAGGTGCCTCATGAATTTTCAACGATAGTTGGTATTGAAGAATCAGTACATGAAATTCTAATGAATTTGAAAGAAATTGTATTGAGAAGTAATCTGTATGGAACTCTCGACGCATCTATTTGCGCCAGGGGTCCTAGATATGTAATTGCTCAAGATATTATCTTACCACCCTCTGTTGAAATAGTTGATGCTACACAGCATATAGCTAACCTGACGGAACAGGTTGATTTGTGTATTAAATTACAAATTGAGAAAGGTCGTGGATATAGTATGAAAACCCCGAATAATGATCAAGATGAAAGTTATCCGATAGATGCTGTATTCATGCCTGTTCGAAATGTCAATTATAGTGTTCATTCTTACGGGAATGGGAATGAAAAACAAGAGATACTCTTTCTAGAAATATGGACAAATGGAAGTATAACTCCTAAAGAAGCACTTTATGAAGCTTGCCATAATTTGATTGATTTATTTATTCCCTTTCTACATACGGAAGAATGGAAAATCCATTTAGAGGACAATGCAAACGGGGTATCTTTAGCTCTTTTTACCTTTCATAATGAATTCACTATCGCGAATATAAGGAAAAACAAAAAAAAATTGACGTCGAAACGTATTTTTATTGATCAATCAGAATTGCCTTCCAAGACCTATAACTGTCTTAAAAAGTCCAATATACATACATTATCAGACCTTTTGAATAACAGTCAAGAAGATCTTCTAAAAATTGAACATTTTTGCATAGAAGATGTGAAACATATATTGGACATTATACAGAAACATTTATGATTTGATTTACTTAAAAATCAGGTTTCAATCTATTGAAATTATTTCATCTCTAGAAAAAAGGAGTTTTATATCTTTTTAGTACGTCCCGATCTGTATATTCGTACTAAATCTATTTCTATAATGGAATAGTCGCTTGAAAGCGACTATTCCATTCCCTAGATACATAGTTGTGGTATTTTATTTCATTTTATTTCAAGGTTAAATGAAATCAATTTGAAAAAGACCTAAAGTTAGAGATTTATCAATAGGTAATGTTGCTCCAATACCTAACCAAAGGGCTACTATAGTACCGACTAAAAAGACTGTTGTAGCCACTGGACGGCGAAATGGATTTTGGAATTTATTAACGTTTTCCAAAAAGGGCACTGTCAACAATCCTGCAGGTACTGAAACCATTAAAAGAACACCCAATAACTTATTGGGTACTGTACGGAGAATTTGAAATACGGGAAAGAAGTACCATTCTGGTAATATTTCTAAAGGAGTTGCGAATGGATCTGCTGGTTCACCAATCATTGACGGTTCTAGAACTGCTAAGCCCACGTTACATGCAATAGTACCCAGAATTACTACTGGAAAAATATACAAAAGGTCGTTTGGCCATGCGGGTTCACCATAATAATTATGTCCCATCCCTTTAGCCAATTTTGCTCTTAATACAGGATCGTTCAAATCAGGTTTTTTTGTCATTGGGATAGGCGAATTATTATGGATTCATCCCCCCAGGGAACCGGACATGATAATTTTTCATCATCCGGCTCGAGCAATAATCAAAAAAAAATGGATCCATATCAATTTTCTTAAATCTATATGTCATCCACGCATATACAGGAAACTCTGTGTTAAAAAAAGGTTTACCGAATTCCATTTTTATAGGTAAATGCCCAATACCCAAGTAAGCTTATACATTTGATCATGATCAAGTGCTTTTTGGACCGTCTCACTCCTTGAAATTTTTGTTTATTTTTACACTATCTCGAGTATTCTTACATATAAACATATAAAGGATTTACTTGTTACTAATAAGTCTAGCCCTTACTCTTCCTCAGATCCCTTATTTCACTCCGATAGTATCATAGATCGGAATTGATGCACAGGAAATAAATGCATTTCCATACTATTTTTCCAAGTATATACTATAATATATCAAGTATATACTATAATATATATTATATTATATTATATATAGTATATTAAATACTATATTATATTATATTATATATAATTATATTATATATAGTATATTAAATACTATATTATATTATATATAGTATATTAAGTAGATATGTATATTAAGTAGATATATAGTATCTATATAAATGGAATATAGGTTATATCACATTACTTATTCTACTGGTTCTACTGGATCTTACGGAGCCTGTTTATGCATAACATGATTCGGGTATGATCATAGAAAAGATTCTCCTCAAGTGAACCAGCCTACCTTCTTCTCTGTCTGTAAGGGAATTATGTGGTGGTTAAAACAGAGACACATTTCATTTGGTTGTAAATTCCAATCCAATGTAGCGGATCATATTATATATCTGCACAGCTTAATCAATAGTTCAAGTCACACACTCCCATAATCCATTTATCTTCTCTGAAGAGAATCCGCTTCAACTATGTATACAAAATAAAAGAATATTTCGCAATTCGTTGAGGAAAAAATTTCCAACAAGAATGTCTTATTTTTTTTCAATAATCCATTTTCGTAGCAATGAAATACTTTTGTTCCTCCCCAAAATAATTATGATCGATTATACATATCTGTAATCTGTTTTTTTCTATAAAGGGCCTGAAATGCCTTGCTTACGTATCATTAAAAAGTGCATTAACATAAATATGGCAGTGAGAAGAGGTAATACAAAAGTGTGTAAACTATAAAAGCGGGTCAGGGTGGATTGACCCACACTAGCACTTCCACGCAGTAATTCTACTAAAGGGGATCCAATTACAGGAATCGCTTCTGGTACGCCTGTCACAATTTTGACTGCCCAATAACCAACTTGGTCCCAAGGTAAGGAATAACCGGTTACACCAAAAGATGCAGTCAATACAGCCAGGATTACACCGGTAACCCAAGTTAATTCGCGAGGTTTTTTAAAACCACCTGTGAGATAAACACGAAATACGTGCAAAATCATCATTAGAACCATCATACTTGCCGACCATCGATGAACCGATCGGATTAACCAACCAAAGTTAGCTTCAGTCATTATGTATTGAACCGAGGCAAAAGCCTCGGTAACGGTCGGACGATAGTAAAAAGTCATAGCAAAACCCGTAGCAACTTGTACTAAAAAACAAGTAAGTGTAATCCCCCCTAAACAATAAAATATGTTGACATGAGGAGGAACATATTTACTAGTTATATCATCTGCGATCGCCTGAATCTCGAGACGCTCTTCAAACCAATCATATACTTTATTGAGATAGGTAAACATAAGAGACCCCCCCTCCGAGAACCATATATGAGAATTTTATCTCGTACAGCTCAAACAAAAACACACAAATACTGGTTAAAACAGATATGTAATAAAATAGAAAGTTTGAAACTTCTTAACTACTTGATTCAATCATTTCTGAGTATACGAAAGAACCAAACTCCCAATCCAATTTTTGATGATAATGCCAAAATATCAAGTTGGCTCATCCATCTTTATGCTGATCGTTACAGGCCTCTTGAATATTCTCTTCTCCTATTTATTAATTTTCTTTTTGATGAATTCTTTTTTTTTTGAAATTCGAATTTACTTTGTTACTATAAATTAATAGGAATTTATAGGAATTCTCTTGTTGAGACCCTATGATTTGATTAAAACCTCAGATTCATACTAGAACCACGATGATTCAATAAAATCCCCAAACCAAAAAGTTCTTTGAGTAAGAACCATTCGATCATCACTTATCAATGAATGGGATAATGGATGTTATGGATAACTAATCCAAATAAATAAAGCTTCTTCAATCTAGTTTAGCATAAAAATGTTTTTGAAAGAAGAAAAACTATTTGTATTGGAGACCCTTTTGCACATTTTTGAAAGTCCGGCTACGAGGTATGAATAGTACGCATGAATCATAGTTCAAATATTTATTGATCTATTCCATATATTCTGTGCTCCAGATACTCGAATAAATATCCGACGAGTCAAAGACCATCTCTATCGAGATGACAGATTTATTTATGTACTATCAATAGGATCAATTAGAACAAGTCACACACTCATATTCCGGAAATACCAAAACAAGGAAATTCCACGATCGAACACCAACCCATAAATTTAGTCTTCAAAAAATTAGGATTGAATGGAAAAGCCCGGATTTTATTGATTTTGATTGAAACATCAGGGCTTCGTAGTTATTATAGACTAACTAATTAAAATCCCATCTAGTATAATAAAACGGAAGAATTGTAAATCTCCAAAATAATGCATAAGAATATCGTAAATAAGGCCATTGCGACTCCCATCAAGGGGGTCGTTCCCCACCGGGGGGCTACTTTACCATATTCCGAATTCAAGGGTTTCAATAAATCCCCTAGACCAGTTTGTCTTGGCGCAGATTTGGAACTATCCTCAACGGTTTGTGTAGCCATAAATCCTATTGTATTGGTTAAGATCTGTTGACTTTGTATACTATTCCGTTATAAATAAACGGATCTTATTGTAACGTAGATCCATCATTCATGGTCTTAAAATTCTATAATAATGGAAATAGCAACTTTAGTCACCATCTTCATATCTGGTTCACTTGTAAGCTTTACAGGGTATGCCCTATATACCGCTTTTGGGCAACCTTCTCAACAATTAAGAGATCCCTTTGAAGAACACGGGGACTAGTTAAAATAACGAACCTCCCAATATAATTGGGAGGTTTCTTATTTTAATTGAAATTGAGATAATCAAAGATCATTTTCTCTTCTTACTTCTTCATTTTCTCTTTTTACTTCTTATTTTACTTCTTATTAGTAGAAATCCTAGGCGGGTCTCGAAAAAAGATAGCGAAAAAAATTATCCCTAGAGTTGATACTAACAGGAATGTATAAACCAATGCTTCCATAGATTCGATCGTGGTTTACAATTATAGCTTACGTACCTGTGGATTTGAAATTAATTCTCGGAAGAAAGGGAAAGAGTCAAAGGAAAGCAATGATCCAAATTCAGACTTTTTCGATACTCTATATTAATATTAGATTATCAATAAAAATTAAAAAGAAATATACATATACCAGAGAAATGTTGTATCAGACTACTTGTCTCCTTGTAGTTGGATCTCCGATTTTTTGGAATGTTCCAAATTCTACTTGATCATCCAAATCTGGATCAATACCAGCAAAAACATCTCTGAACAGGGTTCTAGCGCCATGCCAAATGTGACCGAAAAAGAAGAGCAAAGCAAATGAAGCATGTCCAAAAGTAAACCAACCCCTTGGACTGCTGCGAAAAACACCATCTGATTTCAAGGCGGCACGATCTAATTCAAAAATTTCCCCCAATTGAGCACGTCTAGCATATTTTTTTACAGTGGCAGGATCACTATAACTAACTCCATTGAGTTCACCACCATAGAACTCAACAGTTACACCTACCTGTTCGACACTATACTTTGATTCTGCCCTTCGAAAAGGAACATCTGCTCGCACAATTCCGTCTTCATCTACCAAAACTACTGGAAATGTTTCAAAAAAGGTAGGCATACGACGGACAAAAAGTTCACGACCTTCTTTATCTCTAAAGACGGGGTGTCCTAACCAGCCAACAGCTATTCCATCGCCGTTGTCCATTGAGCCTGCTCTGAATAATCCTCCCTTTGCCGGATTATTACCAATGTAATCATAAAAAGCTAATTTTTCGGGAATTTTAGACCAAGCTTCTGATAAACTCAAATTTTCGGATAGCCCGGCGCTAACTCTTCTATATATTTCTTGCTGAAAGAACCCCTGATCCCACTGATAACGAGTGGGCCCAAATAATTCAATTGGGGTAGTTGCTGAACCATACCACATCGTTCCAGCAACTACGAAAGCTGCAAAAAAGACAGCAGCGATACTACTGGAAAGGACAGTTTCAATATTGCCCATACGCAATCCTTTGTATAAACGTTGAGGCGGGCGGACACTAAGATGGAATAGGCCCGCTAATATACCCAATGTCCCCGCTGCAATATGATGAGAGGCTATTCCTCCTGGAACAAAAGGATCAAAACCTTCTGCACCCCAAGATGGGTTTACAGGTTGTACTTTTCCGGTTAAGCCATAAGGGTCGGACACCCATATTCCAGGACCATACAAGCCTGTTACATGAAATGCTCCAAACCCAAAGCAAGCCACTCCCGCAAGAAATAAATGAATTCCAAAAATCTTGGGCAAATCTAAGGAAGGTTTTCCCGTACGCTCATCTCGGAATATTTCTAGGTCCCAGTATACCCAATGCCAGATAGCTGCTAAAAAGCACAAACCGGAAAGCATAATATGTGACCCGGCTACACCTTCGTAACTCCAAATACCTGGATTCATTATAGTCCCTCCGGTAATACTCCAACCACTCCATGAATTAGTTATTCCTAAACGAGTCATGAAGGGTATAACAAACATACCTTGTCTCCACATTGGATCAAGAACAGGGTCAGAGGGATCAAAAACCGCTAATTCGTATAAAATCATCGAGCCGGCCCAACCAGAAACTAGAGCTGTATGCATTATATGTACAGAAAGCAATCGGCCAGGATCATTCAATACGACGGTATGAACACGATACCAAGGCAAACCCATAGAAAAACCCCTTTATTAAAATGAAAAAAAAAAATAGACACTATGTGACTTTCTCGCATTGAATTGGAATATGCCATGCACCTTACTCTTCCATTGGATTATCTCAAATCAACAGGTAATATTTATTATTTATTCCGTTCCATTAGTAATAATGGAACAATTCTGTTTGTAGGAGCAAAGATAAACAGATCTATTCTATACCCGATAACTATCAATACGCAACGGAGATTGGATCCACTTTTGGAGCAAATGCAATACAAAAGACTTGTTTATTATTTGGCGATCCGTTCGTTAGATTTTTACTTTATTCAACTTGTTTTACCATAGACACCTTATAAATCTATGTAAAAATAGCATAAACAACAACATTCGACTAGGAAAATGATAAAAATAGGAAGACAATTAAATCTATTGTTACGTTTCCACATAAAAGTAAAGTATAATACTTAACTCTTTTTTCTTTCATTTTATGCCCATTGGTGTTCCAAAAGTACCTTTTCGGAGTCCTGGAGAGGAAGACGCGGCTTGGGTTGACGTATAGTGCGACTTGTCAGACATATTGGGTCATATGGGATTTCCCCGTTCTCTCTCCCGATTGAGATACCCCGCGTCTTCCCCAAGAAAGATTAATTAGAATTATATCATAAACTATTAAGAATTCGGAGCGTGAAGCGCAATTAGATCGATTTATTTGTTTTTGATTTGGGGGATTATTATCAATTCGAAAGATTTATGGTTCGATTAACAATTAACAAGAAAATATATATATATATATTTATATATATTTAGAAATTGTAATATACAGGCTCCGTTCAGAAAATTTCCAATTAGTAATTCTACACAGTTACTACTAGTATCATAAAGAATACTTATTTAATCTTCTAATTATAGAAGCGACTTCAAACTTTTCAATCAATTGAGTAATATGATAAATACATTGTATATTTTGAAAAAGTAAAACATGAGAAACGATGAAAAAAAAATGAAAAAAAAAAATTGTACAAAAAAAAAGTGGTATAGACAATCTTTGTCCTATATGTGCAAATCCAATTGGGGCAGATCTTTACCCGGAGTAGAAAATAAACCTAAAAAAGAATTGAGGGGGCCCATTCAGGAACAAGAAAATTACATTGTGATTAAACTCTCAATGTGACAATACATCAATGAGAGTTTAATTCGATAAGTTCAATGCATTTTTTTATAGGTTAATAAAAGTAATTGAACTTATCCATTTTTCTTTTAAAATGGAGGAAAAGCCCTCTTTAGCTTGGTTTCTTTCCTTAGTAAAAGCTTTCTACGAAAAAGGGAGCTGTAGTCGACACATTGATTCTAGTTTTCACACAATTTTTTTATATTTTTTTGAACCGTATGCATCTAAAGATGTGTGTACGGTTCCTAAGGGATAAAATTTTGTCCTAATCAACCGACTTCATCGAGAAAGATTACTTTTTTTAGGCCAAGAAGTTGATAGCGAGATCTCGAATCAAATTGTTGGTTTGATAGTATATCTCAGTATAGAGGATGATACTAGGGATCTTTATTTGTTTATAAACTCTCCCGGTGGATGGGTAATCCCGGGAATAGCTATTTATGATACTATGCAATTTGTGCCACCAGATGTGCATACAATATGCATAGGATTAGCCGCCTCAATGGGATCTTTCATCCTGGTCGGAGGGGAAATTACCAAACGTATAGCATTCCCTCACGCTTGGCGCCAATGAGTTTTTTTAAGATAAAAAAAGAAGAAGACTATGCCTTCGCCATACAAAATATGAAAAAAAAAATAAGTAATAATAGCATGGCATTGGGGATTTGATATGAGCAAACCGTTTGGTTTGTTTTTCACAAAATGTGATTATGTATCGAGGTAGTAGTATGAAACAAATGTTACTCCGGATTTGATCTTATGGCTGGGGAATCTGCTTCAGCGTCACAAACTTTTTTGCTTCTACACTTGAAGTATCTTTTCAATATTTATGTTATGAAAGAATACAAAAAAAAATCATTTTTTATTTTTCCTTCCTTTTTCGGATCAGGAAAACACTTTGGGATTGCTGAATTGCAAACAAGATAGATAATAAGATAAAATATCTAAAAGAACGGAACCATCATAGTATTTTTGGATTCCTCCTAAAAAAGGATGGTAAATGGCTTACTGGATCTGATGGATCCTATTTTTCTCTATCTTAAATAGGAGGTAGAGGGGAAACAAAATTTCATAACGGAGCCGTATGCAATGCGCAAAACATGCCTGTACGGTTGCTCAATTCGATCTTTCTTTTTTCTTCTTGTTCTATATTATTCTTACTTTTACAGGAACATGCAAGACAGAAGAACCCTTTATTATCTTATATCATCAGGGTTATGATCCACCAACCTGCTAGTTCTTTTTATGAGGCACCTACAGGAGAATTCATCCTGGAAGCGGAAGAATTACTGAAACTCCGTGAAACCCTCACAAGGGTTTATATACAAAGAACAGGCAACCCATTATGGGTTGTATCTCAAGACATGGAAAGGGATGTCTTTATGTCAGCAACAGAAGCCCAAGCTCATGGCATTGTCGATCTTGTAGCCGTCGAAAATAGCGCGGATTTTCCATAAACTTGCAATCCCGTTTCGAACCATAATTCAAATAAAATAATCTGTGATTTTGTATTTTATACTTTGATTTTGTATTTTATACTTTTTCTTATCCCAGTCAAATTACTAGAAGTTTGAAGTATGAAATAATTCATGATCATCCGGTCAGGATGGATCTAAACCAGCCCATTCGGTATACGATTCAGAATTCAAGATGCCAACTATTAAACAACTTATTAGAAACACAAGACAGCCAATCCGAAATGTCACGAAATCCCCTGCGCTTCGGGGGTGTCCTCAGCGCCGAGGAACATGTATTAGGGTGTATGTGCGACTCGTTTAGATCATGAACTGGAGCAAACAATATGATTTTACCAGTATTAATGATCGGTAGAAATAGCAATAAATAGGATAGAATCGAGGAACCCAGAACCGTATTCACTATCTAAACTAAAAATAGGAATCTATCCTATATTGAAAAGAATTTATGGCCTCCATTGGTGCAAATCCAATCGATTCAATTGGAGTTGAAAAGCAATCCCCCACTGGTAGCAATGGTTATTCATTAAGCGGGAAAGTCGTATTTTAAGGAAGATTTGATTCCGATTCTTGTAAGAACGGCCTAAGAGGGCCAGCTATCTAGCCAACCTTCCTAATTAAATGTCGTTACTGTATGGATAGATCTTCGTTGTGAAAAGAACTATTACTCAATAATTCACGGGTAGAGCCAAAAGGTTTGTGTGAACTATACAAGTTACCAATAACTTTGATTAAATGAGGAAGTAAGGGCTCCGGTGTATAAAGAGGGCCTCACCGTTTAAAAAGTGACTGTAGAAACGATGGAAGCCGCTATTTTTTTTTTAGTAATTTACTACTATTACTTAAATACTTAAAAATACTTAAAACTTTTGACTATTTTTTTATGCCGAATACAATTTATATCGGTCACATTTCTTGTTTGGGGGTAAAATGCCTGAAAAAAAATAGAAAAAAAGAAATAGAAAAAGAGCTGAAAAAATAGAAAATAGTGGTTGGGAAGGTCATAGTAGCAAAAGCCATTGGAATTGATATTTTATACATTGGAATAATTCGTTTTGTTATTAATTATTTAACTAGGGAAGTATAAGAATGACTGAAAGAAAAGAAATCAATTAGTTATTCATCAAAGTTTTATTTGATTCAATGACCAGAATTAGACGAGGATATATAGCTCGGAGGCGCCGAACAAAAATTCGTTTATTTGCATCAACTTTTCGAGGGGCTCATTCAAAGCTTACTCGAACTATTACTCAACAGAAAATGAGAGCTTTAATTTCTACTCATCGGGATAGAGGCCGGAAAAAGAGAGATTTTCGTCGTTTGTGGATCACTCGGATAAATGCTGTAATCCGGGGGGACGGGGTATCCTATAGTTATAATAGATTAATACAAGGTTTGTACAAGAGGCAATTGCTTCTAAATCGTAAAATACTTGCGCAAATAGCTATATCAAATAGGCATTTTTTTTACACTATTTCTGATGAGATTATCAAATCGTGAGAATGCGAATAATTTAACGGAATGATTTAAACGAAATTCCCCGGAGAATGAACTCCGGGAAGGTACAGTATAAATTCATATGCTAATAGAAAGAATGAACCAACACGTTAAAAAAAATTTTCTTAACCGATTTTTGATTTTATATTACGACGTGACAATAAAATCTCTCGTCTTTTTCAAAAAAAAACTTCAATACAAGTTTGAGTTCTAATTCAAGTTTTTTTCTTCAGGAGTAGGCCTACTTTTTTCTGATACTGGGTCCAACAATAGTTCTAGGGATTGACTCAGGTCTCTCAAACTCTTTTTCATTATTAAGAAAAGGTAACAAAGATAAAATACGAGCTTGTTTTATGGCAATAGTAATTAATCGTTGTTGTTTCAAGGTCAATCTGTTCACTCTTTTAGATAATATTTTTCCCTGTTCACTAATAAATCGACTAATTAAACTCATGTTTCTATAATCAATTCGGTCCCCCGATCCAATTGGTGGGGGCAAACGTCTAGAAAAAGATCGTTTGGATTTACGAAGGGGTCGCTTGGTTTTATCCATAGTTCATTCCTTATCTCTAAAATAGTATTTTATTTGATTTCTTAATTTTTTTATTTTTTTTAGATCCAACAGAAATAAGATTTGATTTCTTTATATCTATATATTTCTTTATATCTATATATTTCTTTATATCTATATATAATGTTATTTCTTCCTTGCTTAACTTTACTTCAAAAAGAGACACAACACAGACGCTCTACTAACTACTAACTCTATTTCTTTATCTCTCCGTGAATCGTATGTTTGTGACAATATGGGCAAAATTTTTTTAATTCTAATCGACCGGGTGTATTGTGTCGATTCCTTTGAGTAATATATCTTGAAACGCCCGATGGTTTTTTTTTTTTATTGAAACTATTTCGGGCACAGCTGGTACATTCCAAAAAAACTATTACTCTAGCATCTTTAGCCTTAGCCATAAACCTCCTTCCCATTTTGGATTTACTCAATTCTATTTTTTACCTGAATCAAAAAAAGTAACAAAAAAGAAATCAAAGTTCCTAGCATAAAACCGATTTGGAAAAGATTCCATTTCCATCAATGGAGTAATACTAAGTAATGGTAATACAATTTTTTCGAACTATCAATTATTTTTGAATCTTAGTATTTCATTTACTATTTTGTTTTGTTTTGTTTTGTTTTGTTTTGTTTTGTTTTGTTTTGTTTTGTGTAGTCTCAAACATCCTGTGCCCAAAAACCACACTTTTCTATTTGTTTTCCCCGATTAATTCTATCCTGAGCCCGAGCTTCGCTGGGCTGGGGTTCTATTTCTTTTTTTTTTCATTTGGTTGAAATAAGAAGGAAATCAAAAAAGGAAATTAGTAACAAAGAATTTTTTTGTATCTATAATCTTCTTTACTCTCTTCGATCCCAAAAACTAGAATGAAAAAAAGGGAAATACCAACGCATCTGGGAATAAACGATTGATCTCTATCAACAGACCCGCTAAAGAACCGAACCATAAAGTAGCTAACACAGGTGCCACAGAGAGATATGTTTTTATATCTCGCATTGCAAAGCCTCCCTTTTATTTTATTATTATTATACATATAATATATTATCAGATAGACGCATCTAACTCTATTATTATTATATAGAATAGCAATTTCTATAGTTAGATATAGTTAAAGGTTATTTTTATTTGTACACAAAATTCCTAACTAAAAAAATTATTAGGTAGAATAATCTAGTAAATGAGATCCGCCTGTTATTAAAATTAAAACAGAATTAAAAAAAAAAAGATCTCTTCTTTTCTTACCTAGCATTCCAAAAAAGATTCTTTCTTTATATATGTTTATATGTATGTTTTTTATTCTTATTACTTATTCTTATACACTTATAATAATAGAATATAATATTCTATTATTATAAGTGTATAAGAAACCAAAAAAGAAGAAATGGCAAGAGAAGTGGTATCTCTCTATAGGATATAGGAAATTTTCCTATTGGAAAACAAGACAGGTATTCTGTACAATTCCATTGTACAACTGATGGAAAGGGGTGTAGCGCAGCTTGGTAGCGCGTTTGTTTTGGGTACAAAATGTCACAGGTTCAAATCCTGTCATCCCTACCCTACTACTTCTACTATTAGTATAGGTAGTAACAGGAAATCTATCGAGGTCAACGCTCAAGTTGAACATATTATTCTATTATTTTAGAATACTGTGATGCATGCTAACTAATAGATTGGGGCGAGATAAGGGAAAAATCCCTTTCTTTTTAGTTCTATCTACTGCCATGCCATAGTAAAGCGCTCTTAGTTCAGTTCGGTAGAACGCGGGTCTCCAAAACCCGATGCCGTAGGTTCAAATCCTACAGGGCGTGATTATATCATGTTCTTATCATTGTTGAATTGCAGTAAAATAACGTTATTAACTTAAATTCAAACTTAAATGGGTTTGACGTGACCTCCTGCAGATTAGATTAAGGAGGATGTCAATTAAAAAAAGAGATGTTAGTCAATCAAAGGTCTAACTGATCGCCGCGTCTGTATTGTAAATATGCAGTTACGAATAATCCGGCCAAAGTAATTGGAATTAAACCTAATACAATTCCAAATAGAAAAACTTCAATCATTTTAATTTGTTTGAAAGGAGAGAGAATCAAAGTAATAGATGTCCCTAAATATTAATAAATAATAATTCCAATCAGCCCTTAAATTTCAATAATAAGCCAAGAATTCAAAATGGATGAAGGATAAAATTAGAGAATACCTTAAAACCCTACAGAAAAGGTTTGTTTATTTGGATTAATTGTTCATTCATTCAATGAATTTCAAATAAGTCGTATCTTGCTAAGACCAATTAATAAAGCGGAAGTTATGCTTAAAGCAGCCATTAAAAAACCAAAATAACTAGTTATCGTAGGCATAAAAGAGCTAAATGAGATATGTTCTATTTTTTACATATGTTTTATAAAGCACTTACCTAAGTTTTCATTTTTGCAATAGAATTTATGAAGACAGGATAAAATGATAAGAAAAAACATTAATTGATAGAATAAGTTCGTTTCAATTGAAACTTCTTGGTTCATCATCTGTCGTGTGGAATCTACTGATTCCTTGATTTAGAATCAATATTTTGATTTTGTATTCTGTCTTTCAATGCTGTAGCTAGGTCTCGAATTAACGAATTAACAACCCCTTGCGTTTGATTTTATAGAGCAATGGTGATTGGGGAAGAGAAATAGGGGTTGTTCAAACTATTTTCGATATTGATTGATATAAACTTCGTTGCTGCGTCAGAGGAAGGATAGCTA